ATTCGCTTTAGACAATGATCCAATCAGAGGAATAATTGGAACTATTGTCTCGAACTTCTTCATAGCATTATTTATTAGAAATGAATTTTCTAGCATTTGACTTCGTACCACTGAAGAATTTAGTCGTACGCTTGAACGATAGCCCAAAAAGTCAAGAGAATACTTGCATAATTGGTTTATATCGATCCTTACTGGTTGAAACCACGCATAAAAATGATATTGCCATAAAGTAACAAGGTAATATTTCCATTTATTCATCAGAAGAGGTGTATCTTTTGAAGCCAGAATTGATTTTCCTTGATATCTAACATAATGCATGAAAGGATCTTTGAAGAACCATAGGATGCACTGAAAATCATTATCAAAGAAGACTTTGGCAAAATGTTCTATTTTTACATAGAAATAGATTCGCTCAAAAAAGATTCCAGAAGATGTTGACCGTAAATGAGAAGATTGATTACGGAGAAAAAGAAAGATGGATTCGTATTCACATATATGAGAATTATATAGGAACAAGAATAATCTTGGATTACCTTTTGAAAAAAGGGTAATATGTTTCTTTGGAGTAATAAGACTATTCCAATACTCGTGGAGAAAGAAACGTAATAAATGCAAAGAAGAGGCATCTTTCACCCAGTAGCGAAGGGTTTGAACCAAGATTTCTAGATGGATGTGATAGGGTATTAGCACATCCGACACATAATCTAAATGTGAAAATTTGTCCTCTAAAAAAGGAAATATGGAATGAATTGATCGTAAATTATGCGATTTTGCTATTTCTTTCCTTTCTAAGGAAGATACTAATCGTAGGGAAAATGGAATTTCCACAATGACTGCAAATCCCTCTGAGATAATTTGAGAATACAAATTCTTGTTGTGCCCAAAAAATGGATTTTGGATAGAATCATTAGCTGAAAAAATCAAAGGATTCTGTTGATACATTCGAGTAATTAAACGTTTCACAACTATTGAACTAGATTTCTTGTCATAACCTGCATTTTTGAACAAAATCGATCTATTTAAACCATGATCATGAGCAAGTGCATAAATATACTCTCGAAAAAGAAGTGGGTATAGGAAGTCATGTTGTCGAGATCTATCTAGTTCGAAATATCCTTGAAATTCCTCCATTGGAAATTTGATTTGACCCCAAAAAGAAAAAAAAAAGGTAGGGGATTTATTGGTTATCAAATGATACATCGTGCGATACAGTCAAAACAAGGTATTCTAGTAAGAAAAGAATAAATACCTCGTAGACAGGTAGACTCATTAACAGACTCTCTATCCTCTCTTTTTCAATCGAATTAGTTTATATTCGTTATAGGATAAGAAGATGGATTAGAAATCCTTTATTTTTCATTTCAACCCAATCGCTCTTTTGATTTTGGAAAAAAAAATATCTTTATCAATATGCCGCTTCTTCTACACATTTATGTACAACCTAGAATAGGAAATAGCTAATAGTTAGGACTCATTAAAAAATGGATAATCATCCATTCATGGAAAAGCCCTTCCCGTACCAGGTACTAATATCTTTTTAACGTGTAATTAGATCGGGTAATCAGTCAAATTAAGAAATTATGAACAGAAGTTCGTTGCTTTTTCTTTCTTTATAATTAATTGAGGTCATAGGACTCTATCCATTTATTCATTCGACCCAACTCTGAATTAATTTCATTTTTTTCTCACTAAGAATTCAAACAAGGTTTTGAACCGATCCAGTAAGAATGAAATATTTTCAGAATTCTCTATTGATACGACATGCTGTTTTTTCCAGTCATTCCTTTCAGGATCAGTCGTGGTCTTACAAACTCTACCGAAGGTATGAACGAATCCGTTACTTCATATAAATGTGTAAAATATGCTAGCCGCACTTAAAAGCCGAGTACTCTACCGTTGAGTTAGCAACCCGAAAAAAAATTAGGATATGTAGATACAATTGGAAAAAATAAAGAAATTCAATTGCACGACGCAATCAAAACATCGAACTAGCAATAAAATTCAAATTGATTCTAAAATTATGAATCTAAAAAATAAAAATAAAGAGATCCAATAAGAATAATCAAATTTTCAGATAAAAAAAAAGCAATTTGGATAGATTGACTCTTCTCGTTTATGTTATCCATTTTTTTTTAACCAAAAAAGACTTCTTGTTTGTATCACAAAAAATCGAATGAACCCATATATATAGATATTTTTTTTATTGTGAATGAAGTAAAATAAAAAAACGAAATCGAAGAAAGAAAAATATAAGAAAGATAAATAGATCCCTTTCTACACGATCGAATTATATTTGTTCAATACACTGTTGTCAATATGAATAGTTCGAAAAGAATACAATAAAAAAAAGTATAAATAGAGCAAAAGAAGAGGAAGGGAGTGGGGAAAGTATAGTAGAAAAAAAAACTTATACTTATACAAAGCTATATACGAATCACCCACACCCTCTTCTTTTGTATTTCATTAATTGACTTTCCTTTAATTAAGACGAAATTCCGTAAAAACAAACCCCCGCCTTCTTTAAAATATCATAAACAGTTCCTGTAGGTTGAGCGCCTTTTTCAAGAAAATATAGAATAGCAGGAATATTTAAATACGTTTGATTATTTATCGGATCATAAAAACCCACTTTCCGAAGATCTCTTCCTTCTCTTCGGGATCGAACATCAATTGCAACGATTCGATAAACGGCTCATTGGGATAGACGTAGATAAACTAGAACCCCCCCTAGAAACGTATACGAAGTTTTCTCCTCGTACGGCTCGAGAAATTAGAATATAGATATGTCTATGTATACAATTCTAATGTCAAATAGATCTATAAAAGCATTAAATCAAATAAATTAGTAAATTAGACTATGATTATTTAATACTTTTTTTTCTTTATCAAAAAAAAAAAGAATTTGTATTCTCAAAACTCAAGTTGAGTAATTCTGAAATAGCTCAAAAGAAAACCCTTAGGCATTTGATTTTTTGAGTGGTCTCTAACCCCTTTTTCTTTGTCTCATTTAGAATCTATTCGGACTCCTTATTCTTGATCTAGTTGTCGAGACAATTAAAAAAAAGATATTTCCTTGTTCCAAAATATTTTCTCTTTGCCTTGAATCATTGGGTTTAGACATTACTTCGGTGATTTTTAATCGTTTCAAAATGGCAGCAACATGCCCCTTTTTATGATTTATTTCTATCAAAGAATCATAAACGGTTGATTCCCGCACGATACACTTTGGATCAAAAGAGTTTCACTAATTCCAACAAATTTTCCTTTTTTGGATTTGAAACTTGCTCGAATTGGATCCTTTCGATTTAGAAATCGAAAATAGACTAAACTTACGAAGTTGTTCCAACTTATTAATTGGCACTAACCCTAGATCCTTGCCCTGAGAAATGAATCAATACTTTCTACTCGAGCTACATCACATACTGTTTACACTACAACCCAAGAAAAAATGAGGTTTCTAGTGGAACAGAACAAAGGATGTCGAGCTAAGAGCACCTTCATTCCTATAGAATCAAAAGGGTGGGTGTAAGAATCCACAACTGATCATGTCCTTCAAGTCGCACGTTGCTTTCTACCACATCGTTTCAAACGAAGTTTTACCATAACATTCCTCTAGTTTGGAACTGATATGTAATTGATTCAATTAGGGAATCATGAATAGTCATTTGTTCGGTCGTTACATTGCTTTCTAAAGAAGTCTTAGAAAGAATTCAATTTCACCCTCGATTTTCTTTTTATTGGATGAATGCAATATTTTCATTTTATTTATTAATTATTAATTTCTAAATATTAGAAAGAAAAAAGCTCTTTGTATTGAATCTACATTGCATCTTCAAGTAACTTGAGAGGATATATTCAACAATCTTAGACTTCTTCGAATATTAAATACTCATAAGAAATCATTAAATTCAAATAGTTATTGAATTGAAAAAAAACCTACCCGGATATCACTATTTGATGAATAAAGTTTTACTAAAGATTACATTTATCATCATAAATAATCTATCTTTGAATTAAACCTAAATCTCAGTGATTAAAAAAATATAGATAGATAGAAAAAGAAATTGATTTCTTTTTTTCGTGGAGTGGATAAAAAAAAGTTGATGTAAAGGAAGATTTAGGCTCTTTTTCTTTCATTTCATACTGAAAAAGAAAATCATAAAAAAAAAAATAATTCCCTCTATCAGATAGACTGAACAATTGTCAGTGGAATGAATTATGAATATTCAATATAGAATATTTCAAATGAACGGATCAAAAATCTTTTTCAAAAAACCAAAAAACGTTATCACTTAAATAGAACGACAATAATACATTAAGCATTTCCTCATTTTACGCGTAGTTTCTTTGACTGGTGGGGGTTCGTTCAATAATTTTTATTTAAAGTAAGGAGAATAGAATATAGAATGTATGAATTACCCCCTGTCTATATTATTCCATATATTTACAATTATTTATGAGAACCAAATCAAATACGAAATGAAATACCTAAAAATGAGGTTCAAAGAAAATAGATATGTTATATGTATGTAATTGATTATTTCTTAATCCAATTTGTACAAGCACAGCTAGTGAAATTGATATCTTACATTGTTAATTAATTCTTATTATATGGCACGTAAGACTTTTCGAAGTAACTAACTTAAACTTCAATATGAATATTCAATATTCAAAGTATAAGGGGATGGACATACGATGAAAAGCGCATTCAACCTCTTTCTTTTGCAATCCCCTTTTTTCTTTATTTCCAATTCTTCGAATCTATGTTCCTAGATCACAACTCGATTCAGTTCCATCTATATCTTATCTTATTTGAATTTAATTTGTGAAAAAATAGGATTTAAAGAAGAATAGAATCATTAAAAATCAGAAACAAGAATCACATAATATCCAATATTTGACTCTTAAAGAGTAAAGAAGACAGTTCAAAAAGACAACCTTTCTTTATTCTGATAATAGATATTTCTATCTATATAGAGAATAGGTATTCCCTGGGACGGAAGGATTCGAACCTCCGAATAGCGGGACCAAAACCCATTGCCTTACCACTTGGCCACGCCCCATTTCGATTTCTATTCAATACTAATAAACACTAGTATTGTTTTTTGTTATTCGTCAATTCCAATCCAAAATATCTATGGACTCTATTGTTCCTAGGGTTTTGACACGTGTAGAGATACAATGAAACTGAATTTATTGATCATTACATATAATTCAATTAAGATATTGTATAAAAGTATGATTTCTTCTATTCTTTTTTAATGTAAGAATTGAAGGATTTTTGATTGGTTGAGTTCAAAGAAGGATTTTTTGGTATACCTTACTCTTTTTTTTTTTCATTTTTAAGGGATATCAATTATCAATAACAATAACTCAATCAAAATACAATTTCCAAGAAAAAAAAATGTTTGTTATGCTTAATATCTTTAGTTTGATCTGTATCTGTCTTCATTCCACCCTTTATTCGAGTAGTTTTTTCTTAGCCAAATTGCCGGAGGCCTACGCTTTTTTGAATCCAATCGTAGATTTTATGCCAGTAATACCCCTTCTCTTTTTTCTCTTAGCCTTTGTTTGGCAAGCTGCTGTAAGTTTTCGATGAGATCTTTAATACTGTCCTAGACATGATTTATTCGAAAAAAAAAAATCGAACAATGGATAAGATCGGATAAGTCTCACAGCATGAACCCTCGATTCAAACAATTCTTAGATAGCTGCAAGAAATCTGACTCACTCTCTTTCCTTTCCTCATTCTGATTCTTTTTCATTTATTGAAAAACCCTTTTAGAGTCATCCCAAAATAGGAAAGATATTTTTTTTTTAATAAAAGACTCGACTCTTATTCCAAATGAATTTCTGAAAATTCTTTTTGATTTTTGATTTCGAGAAACCATTTTGTTTATTGGTGTCAAAATAGGATATGGGGTAGAAAAATGGAGAATCTATTCTCTTTTTTTTTTCAAAAAAAAAAGATCTTGGAGATTGTGTAATGCTTACTCTCAAACTCTTTGTTTACACAGTAGTGATATTTTTTGTTTCTCTCTTCATCTTTGGATTCCTATCTAATGATCCAGGACGTAATCCTGGACGTGAAGAATAAAAAGGCCTTTCTTTTTACTTGCTTAATTTTTCAATGTTCTTACTTCGGATTTTATCTATTGTACATCCTTATTTATTATATTAAATAAAAAAAAACAAAAACAAGGGAAAGGTTTTGAAAAAAAATAAATAAAATACCAAGTCATCAACGGAAACGGAAAGAGAGGGATTCGAACCCTCGGTACGAAAAACTCGTACAACGGATTAGCAATCCGACGCTTTCGTCCACTCAGCCATCTCTCCCAATTGAAAAAGGATAATTACTATCTTACATTACACAAAAAATAAGGCTTGAAAAAAATCCTTTCTTTATCTCTCTTTATTCTTTTTTTGACTATATTGATATATACAACTTTAATATATACTACTTTTATAAGCAATCCCATTTAGATAAAGAAAAGGTTCTAAAGAGATATTTCGAATAAAAAAAAAAATAAAAAAGCAAGAATACCTCTTCTTCCGAAAGAGCTTTTTTTCTTTTCACGGCCTGGCCTGGTCAGTACCTAGCCGGGCCATTTTTTGTTCCATTCCAAATCATAGATAAAATGATTTGTTTGAAAACAAAAGTGCTTATTATTGATTATTGAAACAACAATCAGAAGAAGGAATCTTTCCATTCCTATGATATGGAATTTCATTCTATAGAATCAAAGTGTCATTTTTTATTGTATTATTATTATTCTTTCTTTTCTTTCCTTCTTTTTTTCCTTTACTGGAAAAAAAGAAAAAAAAATAAGGAACTGTGGATTGTTGTGCAATGCATTCTTATGTCATAACATAAATAGTTTTATCGAGCCCTACCTGTTCTGTCAAAAATCCTCCAGCAAAAGAAAGAACTTGTTCTTTCTTTCTTTTAATTTTGAATTAGGAGTGTTCTTTTACTAATCTGATTAGGTCTACTAACATGACAAAACCAAAACAAACACACCAATGCTATAATTTTCATCATTATTTTGTTTTGGATCCTATCTTGATTACGTCCGATTACCTTTTTTTGTTCGACAAAAGTTTCATTTATATACAATAATCACATTGTAGCGGGTATAGTTTAGTGGTAAAAGTGGGATTCGTTTTATTAATCCCTTTTCTAGTTAAGGGATCTCTCGGTTTGATTTGATTCATATTCCGAAAAAAAACTTTTTTTCTTAAAAGGATTTAATCCTTTACCTCTCAACGAAGGATTCGAGGAAGAATATACATTCTCGTGATTTGTATCCAAGGGTCAATTAAAAATTGACAAATTGGATTATTTAATTGCGAAACATAATTTTTTTTTAATTGGATCAATACTTCCAATTTTATGAGTATTAGTAAAGGATCCATGGATAAAGATAGAAAAGCGTATTTCTAATCGTAACTAAATCTTCCATTTTTTCTTTTCGATAGGAAAGATTGAAGCAAAAT